TTGTTATTTGGGCGGTTTAACGCCCGTGTTATGTTTGTGTGTAATAACTGCATTTGTTGTGACAAGCGTCCTGGTTTGATGGCGTCAAACTCTTTCCTATTTTGGCCTAGGTTAATAATTTTTTAAAATTTTTTAAAATTTTTTCCTATTTTGGCCTAGGTTAATAATTTGTTTAAAATTTTTTAAAATTTTTTAAAATTTTTTCCTATTTTGGCCTAGGTTAATAATTTGTTTAAAATTTTTTAAAATTTTTTAAAATTTTTTCCTATTTTGGCCTAGGTTAATAATTTGTTTAAAATTTTTTAAAATTTTTTAAAATTTTTTAAAATTTTTTCCTATTTTGGCCTATAAAAATTTTTAAAAATTTTTTCCTTTTTGGGCCGGGGGAAAAATTTTTTTAAAAATTTTTTAAAATTTTTAAAAATTTTTTAAAATTTTTTCCTTTTTGGGCCGGGGGTAAAAATTTTTTTAAATTTTTTTAAAATTTTTAAAAATTTTTTAAAAATTTTTTCCTTTTTGGGCCGGGGTAAAAAATTTTTTAAAAAAAAAAAAAAAAATAAAAAAATTTTCCCTTTTTTCCCCTTTTTTTTTTTTTTTTTTCTTTTTTTTTCTTTTTTTTTTTTTTTTTTTTTTTTTTTTATCACTAAAATTACAGAAAAGCCGACCCCGGGGCCAATAAAACTGGGGGGAGGGGGGGCTAATTAAAGGATAGTATGTATAACGAGCATTAAATATTTATGTACATGAAAGCCGGTCTGGTCCGACCTGCAAGGAAAATGCACCACCTTAATTTGATGACTTTAGATATAAGCCCCCGGGTAGTGGATGAGATCTCCCCAAAAAAATAAAGAACCAATAGCAATTGAAGAATGGGGATGCCGGGATCACGAATATAAATGAGTGAAGCCATACGGTGCGGGTTGAGGCCTCTAAGAAGAGGAAAGAATGTCCAGGCAATAGCAAGATGGGTACGTGAGAGTGATAACCAGAGGTCTCTAAGAAGAGCAGTAAATGTGAGCCGTGTCCAGGTATGGGCTTGAGACTAGTAATAGTTAGTATGGATACAATGGATGGTGATTTCACGTGAGATGCTGATTAATAAGAACTAATGGATGGGTGTTGGGGGCAGATAAATGAATGCCTTATAATACATAGCTGGGAGGGGGTACATATTATCTTTTTGTATAATGAAAAGTAATAGTGTTCGTGGTTTTTGGTTGGTCTGTTGTCATTCGGGACTTTTTGTCCATGTTAACATCTTCAGTGTTATGCTTTTGTAAGTTAAGCTACGATGACTGGGCTAGTTCAAGAAGTAGTTTAATAAGAATGTCGGCTTTGGGGGCCGGAAGAGTAGAGTTATGTCTGCCTTCTTGAGCAGCTGTAGTGATACTCCTGGGAAGGTGTGTGTATTCCATCTCTGTCTTACAAGGCCAGCGCTTTGGGGTTTGAGCTACAAGAGTGTGTTAGGTTTATTCTGCCTCCTCATGTTGGTATAATTGGGAGTTTTCATGGTCCGTATGGTCGGTATTGGAGGGGTTTGATTAACAAGTTTTCGATTATTCCAGCCAGTGGTAATAAGATAAGGATGATGAAGAAGTAGATGAATGAGGCTATTTGTCCAATTAGGGTGTATGGGTCTTGTACTGGCTGTCCTCCGATTCATGTAAGGATAAAGAAATCTGCGATTAGGGTTCAGAATAGGAGTTGGGATAGGGGGCGTAGGCTTATTGATTGTCGTTTTGATGTGTGTAGTGCAGGTAGAAGCAATAATACTAGGATGGATGCGAATATGGCAAGTACCCCTGTGAGCTTGTTTGGAATGGACCGTAAGATTGTGTAGGCGAATAGGAAGTATCATTCTGGTTTAATGTGGTCTGGTGTTTTTATGGGGTCGGCTGGGGTGAAGTTTTCTGGGTCTCCTAATAGGTTTGGGAGGTATAATGTGAGAGTCATTAGTAGGAGGGTGGCTAGGGCTACTCCTATGGCGTCTTTTGCTGAGAAATATGGGTGGAACGGAATTTTATCGGCGTTAGGGACTAGTCCCAGGGGGTTGAATGATCCGTGCTCGTGGAGGAAGATGAGGTGTGTGATGACAGCGGCCATGAGGATGAATGGGAGGAGGAAGTGTAGTGTGGTAAATCGTGTTAGGGTTGCGCTATTGACGGATGGTCCTCCTCAAATTCAGGTCACAATTGAGTTACCTACGTAGGGGATGGCTGATATTAGGTTGGTGATTACAGTTGCTCCTCAGAATGATATTTGTCCTCATGGTAAGACGTAGCCCAGGAAGGCAGTTGCTATCAGTAATAGTAGTAGCAGTACTCCAATGTTCCATGTGTTTTCATTAAGGTATGATCCGTAGTATAGTCCACGTCCGATGTGTAGGAAAATGCATAGGAAGAATAGAGAAGCCCCGTTTGCATGAAGGCTTCGGATTAGTCAGCCGTATCAGACTTCTCGTGAGGTGTAAGCGACGGATATAAAGGCCAAAGAGTCATCTGCTAGGAAGTGCATTATTAGTAGGATGCCCGATGCTAGTTGGATTAATAGGGTGAATCCAAGAAGTGATCCAAAGTTTCATCAGTAGGAGATGTTGGACGGTGTGGGTAAGTCGATTAAAGAGTAGTTTACTAGTTTTAAGAGCGGGTGGGATTTTCGTAGTTGGTGGGCCATTTGGTTTGAACGTTAGTTTTTATAGTTGAAGATACAACGGGGGTTTTTCGTGCCTCAGGTCTTGGTCTAGAGCCCAAGTGAGAATAATGGGAATTACATTTCTTCTTTGTTTTTTAATGATAATTAGTGTGGTGCTAGTGGCGTCGGGGGTGACGATCCACTATGGGGTGGTTAGTCTGCTTTTTGCTGCAATATTTGGTAGTGGGTTGTTGGCAGTGGGGGGTGGAGGTTTTATGCCGCTTGTAGTATTATTAATTTATTTGGGTGGATTGTTGGTAGTTTTTGCTTTTTGTGTGGGGTTCACTGATGATAAATATTGTGAGTTCTGGGGAGCAGGTGGGTCTAAGGTGTCGGCTTATGTTTGCGGGTCTGGCTTGGGTGTTGGTGGGTATTATATATACGACTCTGCATGAGCCGAGGCTTTGGGGTGTTTTGTTGATGCCGTTGAGATCTGGGGCGGTGATGTGAGCAGTGAGTTTTTAGGGGTTGGGCTATATTATTTAAGTGGTTGGGGATTTCTCGTTTTGAGTGGTTGGGCTTTATTGGTGGTACTATTTACTATTATAATTCTAGTTCGTGGTCGGCGTCGGGGGGCTCTGCGTTCATTGAGGTGAAGTAGAGTAGGGAAATTAGTACGATGGATAGAATAATGGCTTTTAAGTACGGGTTAATTCGGGCTTTATGAAAGTTAGTTAGCAGTTTGGCCATCAGCATTTGTAGGAAGGTTGTTGTTTTAGGGCCCAAGGCTTCATAGTGTGTTTGGTCTATCAGGTGGGTTGATAATTTTTGGCTAATTTGTAGTGCTGTGGATGATAGGGTGTGATGTAGAATGAAGTATGAGTGGAGGATTTTAGAGATAAGGGGGTTTTGGGTGCCTTTGATGGAGCTGGGTAGTTGATTTGCTGTTGTAATTAGAATTGAGCCGACTAGTAATCCTAGTATTAGGATGCCTAGTGCGGCTAGTTTGGTTGATGTAGGCATGGTTAGTTGTGGAATATTAGGTGGTAGAATGGCAGTTGAAATTATGAGTCCGGCTGCGATGCTCCCAATTGCTAGTCGTAGAACGGGGTTGGTTATCTGAGGGGTCTCGGAAGTGGCGGATAGTGGTAGGGTCCGTGTGGTGTTTAGGGCTACATAATAGATCATGCGTAGGCTATAAAGGGTAGTGAAGATGGTTGCTACTAGGGTTATGGCCAGTGATAGGGAGTTTACATTGGAGGTGCTGATGGACTCAATGATGGCGTCTTTTGAGTAAAAGCCAGCCATGAATGGCATTCCTGATAGGGCGAGGGAGCCAATAATTAAGCAGGAAGAGGTAGCGGGAAGAGCTTTTTTGAGTCCTCCTATTTTTCGGATGTCTTGTTCATTGTTTAGGCTGTGGATAATTGTCCCTGCGCATAGGAATAATATTGCTTTAAAGAATGCGTGTGTTGAGATGTGTATAAATGCGAGTTCAGGCTGTTTTAATCCGATGGAGGTCATTATTAGGCCTAGTTGGCTGGTAGTAGAGTAGGCAATAATTTTTTTTAGGTCTTTTTGGGTTAGTGCACATGAAGCGGCTAATATAGATGTGAAGGCTCCTAGTAGTAAGCAGGCTGTGGTTGCTGTTTTGCTGCTGTATAGCAGGTCTGAGGTTCGGATGAGCAGGAATACTCCAGCTACCACTATAGTGCTTGAGTGAAGCAGGGCTGAGACAGGGGTTGGGCCTTCTATTGCTGCTGGAAGTCATGGGTGGAACCCGAATTGAGCAGATTTTCCAGCAGCTGCTAGAAGTAGTCCGAGTGCGGGGATGAGGGCCATGTCTGGTGTGGTTTGCATGCCTTTAATATTTAGTGATAGGTTGTTAGTGACTATTCATGCTAGAGTGATGACTAGGCCAATGTCTGCCAAGCGGTTGTAAATTACGGCTTGTATAGCAGCTTTGTTTGAGTCTGATCGGAATGATCATCAGTTGATTAACATGAATGATATAATGCCTACTCCTTCTCAGCCGATGAAAAACTGGAATAGGTTTTCAGCGGTCACAAGGACTATTATTATTAGGGTGAAGGTGGTGAGTTGGTTAAAGAAAGTATTAATTTTTAGGTCGGATTCTATGTATTGTACGGTAAATTCTATGATGGATCATACAACAAAAAGGAGGATGGGCAAGAATAGGGTGGAGTAAGTGTCTAATGTGAAGCTAATGTGAATTGTGGTTGTGCCAATTGTTGACCATTGGGCCTCGTATGTAATGATGGTTAGATCGTTGTAGATGAGGTAGGTTAGTGGGACTAGACTAGTAAGGAAGGCCAATTTTGTTGTCAACACTTTGGTGCTAAGTGGTGAGGTTAATTTTGAGCTTGGTATTAGCATTGGGAGTGTCAAGATTGCTAGGGGGAGTAGGAAAAGTATAATAATTAAGGCTGAGGGCTGTGTTATGGTTACTTTCACTTGGAGTTGCACCAAGATGCTCGGCTCCTAAGGCCGATGGAGTACTGCTATCCATTAAAAGTTTTATAGTGTTGGTAGATAAGGAGTGAGTGAGTTCCTGTTTTTAGGTCCACATTCTAACGTTTTGTTTAAACTATATCTACGGGCTAGTACTGTGTAATATGAGAGCCGGGTGGTTAAATCCGGGGGACAGAATTAGCAGTTCTTGTGGGCACTCTCATAGTTGGTGCGCTCTTTTGTTAGCTGTGGTGGTTATTGGTGATATATTAGCTGAGGAATAAAAATTAAAGCGACTGATGGTGCGGAGTGTAGCGCTATTAGTAGGTGTTCTCGTGTTTGGGTTGGGCTTATTGTGATAATGTGGGTTGGAAGGGTTCCTTGTTGGGTTGAGGAGAATATGTGTAGGGTGTAGATTGAGGTGATGAATGCGCTTAGCCCTGTTAAAAAAACAGTAATGTCCGCTCAGTCAAATAGTGATACTATGAGGGTGAGCTCTCCAATAAAGTTAATTGTTGGGGGGAGTGCTATGTTTGTTAAGCAGGCTAGAAGCCATCAGGATGTCATGGCCGGGGTGGTTAGTTGTACTCCTTGCGTTAGTAGTAGGGTTCGTGAGTGTGTTCGTTCGTAGGTGATATTTGCCAGGCAGAATAGCATTGAGGATGTAAGGCCGTGGGCCACTATTATAATTATTGATCCTGAGGGGGCCAATTGGTTCCGAGTGAGGATTGAGCTTGTTATTAGTCCTATGTGGCTTACTGAGGAGTAGGCAATTAGGGATTTTAAGTCTGTTTGCCGTAAGCAGATTATGCTGGTTATGAGTGCGCCCCACAGTGCTACTGCTAGGGGTAGGATATAAGAGGCTGTGGTTTGTTCAGTTAGTAGGTTTGTGATTCGTAGCAAGCCATAGCCTCCGAGTTTTAATAGAATCGCTGCAAGGACCATGGATCCGGCAATTGGGGCCTCTACGTGGGCTTTTGGTAGTCAAAGGTGAAGGCCGTAAATTGGGATCTTTACTAGGAAGGCTAATATGAGGGAGGTCCATAGTAGCGTGTTTGTTCAGAATATTAGGGTTATTGGGGGCAGTAGTTGTAAGAGCGTAATGGACGTAGTTCCTTTTATGTTATATACCCATAGAAGTGCAACTAAAAGGGGCATAGAGCTAGTGATAGTGTATAGGAGGAAGTATAGTCCGGCTCCGAGTCGTTCTGCTTGGGAGCCCCATCGGGCGATCACTATTAGGGTGGGAATGAGGGTTGCCTCAAAAGCGGTGTAAAATAGCATTAGGTCTAAGGCCATGAATACTAGCATTAGGGCTAGTTGTAGGAGGGCCAGGGCCGTAATGAAAAGTCGTTTTTGTTGGGCTGGGTTGTGCGACATGGAGCTTTGGCTGGCTATAAATATTAGTGGTAATAGTCAGCAGGATAATATAAGTAATGGTGTAGAAATTTGGTCACTTCCTAATAATAGACCGCTAGTGTTTATCAGAATATCTCCGGGGTTTAAGACAAGCATGCCTAGGATAATAATGGCTGTTGAGTAGGCTGTAGGCGATAATCAGGTGTTTTTTGCGGTTGTTAGGCAGGATGAGGGGATTAATATTATTGTTGGTACAACGATTTTTAACATTGGAGTAGATTTAGGTTTTTGAGGTTGGCTGTATTGTGTGTCCGGGCTGAGGCAATCAGTAGGGCGAGGCCAATACCAGCCTCACATGCTGATAGTGTTAGGACCGTTAAAGGTAGGATGAAAGATGAGATGTTTGAGTTTAGGGACCATGCCGCCATCAGTAGGAATACGGATAATATCATGCCTTCCAGGCATAGTAGAGCTGAGAGGAGGTGGGTGTGGCGGAAGGTAAACCCGATGGTGAAGATGATGAAAGAGAGGGTGAACAACAGGTTAGTGGGGGAGGTCAATAGGGAGCCATGAATTTGGTCATGATTTTCTAGGTCGAAGCTAGAGGTCTTAGCTTGGACTAGCTCCTTTGGTTAAAGGCTATTCTGCTCATTCTAGTCCTCCTTGTAGCCACTCGTATGTTAGGCCTGCAAATATGAGTAAGAAGATAGTGATGGCTCATGTGATGCTTTTGATCAGGCTTGTGAGTTGGAGAGCTCATGCTAGTGGTAGTAGGATGGCGACTTCTAAGTCAAATAGTAAGAATAGAATGGCTACTATGAAAAAGCGGATGGATAGTGGTAGGCGGGCGGACCCTAGTGGGTCAAATCCGCATTCATATGGTGAGAGTTTTTCTGGGTCCGGGGCTATTTCTGACATCAGCAGGTTTAGGGTGATTACGGCTACTGCGGTGGCTGTGGCTAATATGAGTGTGGTAAGTAGGTTTATTGCTCTTCCCTGGAGCTAGTGTCAGGGTTTAATGATTGGAAGTCACTTGTATTGTCAATACTAGAAGAGCAGGAGCCTCATCAATAGATTGAGATGTATAGGAATAGTCAGACTACATCTACGAAATGTCAGTATCAAGCGGCAGCTTCGAAACCGAAATGGTGGTTTGAGGTGAAGTGGTGTATGATTTGTCGATAGAGGCAGGCTATTAGGAATGTTGATCCAATAATAACGTGTAGGCCGTGAAAGCCTGTGGCGACAAAGAAAGTTGACCCATAGCTGCTGTCTGCGATAGTGAATGGGGCTTCGTAGTATTCTATTGCTTGAAGAGCAGTGAAGTATAGTCCTAGAATAATTGTGATAATTAGGGCGTGGATGGCGGGTGTTCGGTTGGCTTCTATTAGGCTGTGGTGGGCTCATGTTACTGTGACTCCTGAGGCTAGCAGAACTGCTGTGTTGAGTAGTGGGACCTCGAATGGGTCCAGTGTGGTAATTCCGGTTGGGGGCCATTGTCCTCCCAGTTCTGGGGTTGGGGCCAAGCTTGAGTGATAGAACGCTCAGAAGAATCCGAGGAAAAAGAAGACCTCTGAGGTGATAAAAAGGATTATACCGTATCGTAGTCCTTTTTGGACTGGCGGGGTGTGGTGGCCTAGATAGGTGCTTTCTCGGACAATGTCTCGTCATCATTGAAATATAATCAGCAAGGTGGATATTAGTCCCAGAAGCAAGACTAGGCTTAAGTTGCAGTGGAATCATAGGACTAATCCGGTTGTTAGTATTGTGGCAGCTATGGCCCCTATAATTGGCCATGGGCTTGGGTTGACTATGTGAAATAGGTGTGTTTGGTGAGTCATTATACGTTTTCTTGCAGGTATAGTGATAGTAGTAGGGTGAATACATATGCCTGAATTATTGCTACTGCAATTTCTAGGAGTATTAGAAGGGCTAGGATGGTTAGGGTTAGTCCGGCGAGTAGCGTGGAAGTTGTCATTAGGCTAAGTGCTGCAGTAGAAACTAGGTGTATTAAAAGATGGTCTGCGGTGAGGTTGGCTGTGAGTCGCACGGCAAGTGCGATTGGTCGGATAAGTAGACTGATTGTCTCGATTAAGACTAAGATTGGGATTAGGGGTGTTGGGGTCCCTTCTGGCAGGAGGTGGGCCAGTGAAGAAGTTGGCTTATTTCGTAGGCCAATTAATACTGTTGCCAATCATAGTGGTAGGGCTAGGGCTATGTTTATAGATAGTTGAGTTGTTGGTGTAAATGTATATGGGAGGAGGCCTAAGAGGTTATTTAAAACGAGCATTGTTAGTAATGAGATCAGCATTAATGATCATTTGTGCCCCGGTTTGTTTACTGGGGTTATGATTTGTTTAGTGGCTTTTGCAATTAGTCAGGATTGTAGGGTTGTTATAGGGTTTGATAGTCAGCGGTCTTGTGGGTTATAGATTAGCACTGTTGTTAATAATATGGCTGGGATTAATAGGGATATGCCAAGAAGTTTAGGCATTAAGAATTGGTCAAATAAATTTAGGTTTGTGGCCATGGTCATGTTTTGGTGGTTTTTTGGTTTGGGCTGCTTGGGGCATTTATGAATTTTAGAGAAGCAATTTTTGGCTGAAGGGTAAAGATGAATACTAGCCATGTAATAGAAGAGATTATTAGTCAAGGTTCTGGGTTTAATTGTGGCATGTCACTAAGGGGGTTGGCATGGTCCCCAATGCTAGCTTAAAAGGCTAGGGCTTTGGCCGGTTTAGCTTCTTAGTGATTATGAGTTTGTTTTTAATCAGTTTTGGAAGTGCTGTATTGGGACAGCTTCCACGACAATAGGCATAAAGCTATGGTTTGCTCCACAGATTTCGGAACATTGGCCATAGAAGACTCCAGGGTTGGGGGATGTTAGTGAGGTTTGGTTTAGTCGTCCTGGTACTGCGTCTATTTTAATTCCCAAGGATGGTACTGCTCATGAGTGCAGGACGTCTTCGGCTGTGATTAGTGTTCGTGTGCTTGAGTTTGTTGGAACAATCATGCGGTGGTCTACTTCTAAAAGGCGGAAGTGACCCTGAGGCAGATCTTGTGTTGGAAGCATATAAGAGTCGAATTCCAGTTGGGAGAAGTCTGTGTATTCATATGTTCAATATCATTGATGCCCGATGACTTTAATGGTTAGGCAGGGGTTGGTGGTTTCGTCTATGAGGTACAATGTGCGCAGGGATGGAAGGGCGATGGTGATGAGGATTAGGGCTGGCAGAATGGTTCAGATTATTTCTATTTCTTGTACATCTGTTGCATTTGTGTGGTATAGGTTTGTTAGTAGTAAAACTGAGATTGTGTATAGTACAAACATGCTGATTAAAAAAATAATTATTAGTGTGTGGTCATGAAAATAGAGGAGTTCTTCTATTAGTGGGGATATTGCATCTTGGAGTCCTAGGTGTATTGGGTTTGCCATAGAAGAGTAAAGGGTTCATGGTCCTATATTTCGCCCTTGACAAGGGCGGGTAATATGTGTATACTAACTCTTCTTGAAGGACAGAGCATGTCGTATTGCGGTTGGCTTGAAACCAAATGGTGGGGGTTCAATTCCCCCTGTCCTTGGCATTAGGGCGCGGTTTCGCTTACGCTAGTTTCGGTTGTACTTGAACAAAGACTGGTTCTTCGTAGGTGTGGTATGATGGCGGGCAATTGTTTAGTCACTCTACGTTTGTGCTTGCTATTTCCGGTACTTGAACTTTTCGTTTTGATGAAAATGCTTCTCATACGATAAATGTGAGTAGGATAACTGATACTATGGAAATTAGCGATCCGATCGATGAGATTATATTTCAAAAGGCATATGCGTCTGGGTAGTCTGAGTATCGTCGTGGTATTCCTGATAGGCCCAGGAAATGTTGTGGGAAGAAGGTTAGGTTTACACCTGTAAACATGATTATGAATTGAATTTTTGTTCATGTGTGGTGGAGGGTAAATCCTGTAAATAATGGGAATCAGTGGGTGAGTCCGCTTATGATGGCGAATACTGCTCCTATGGATAACACGTAGTGGAAGTGGGCTACTACGTAGTAGGTATCGTGTAGAATAATGTCTAGTGATGAGTTAGCTAGTACAATTCCTGTTAGTCCTCCAACTGTGAATAAGAAAATGAAGCCGAGTGCTCAGAGCATTGGGGCTTGTCATTTCACTACTCCCCCATAAATAGTGGCCAGTCAGCTGAACACTTTTACGCCAGTGGGGATGGCGATAATTATTGTGGCGGATGTGAAGTATGCTCGAGTGTCAACATCTATCCCCACTGTAAACATGTGGTGGGCTCAGACAATGAAGCCAAGAAAGCCGATTGACATTATGGCTCAGACTATCCCTATGTAACCGAATGGTTCTTTTTTACTTGAGTAGAATGTAATTACATGTGAGATTATTCCAAATCCTGGCAGGATAAGGATGTATACTTCTGGGTGTCCGAAAAATCAGAAAAGGTGTTGGTATAGGATTGGGTCTCCTCCTCCTGCGGGGTCAAAGAAGGAGGTGTTTAAGTTTCGATCAGTTAGTAGTATGGTAATTCCCGCAGCTAGGACGGGCAGTGAGAGTAGTAGTAGGACAGCTGTGACTAGGACAGATCACACAAATAGGGGTGTTTGTTGTTGTGACATTGCTGGGGGTTTTATATTAATAGCCGTGGTAATGAAGTTAATTGCCCCAAGGATCGATGATACTCCAGCAAGGTGAAGGGAGAAGATGGTTAGGTCTACTGATGGCCCGGCGTGGGCTAGGTTTCCAGCTAGCGGTGGGTAAACTGTTCATCCGGTTCCAGCCCCAGTCTCAATGAAGGCGGAAAAGAGAAGTAGGGTGAATGATGGGGGTAGTAGTCAGAAGCTTATGTTGTTCATGCGAGGGAATGCTATGTCGGGTGCCCCAATTATTAGCGGGAGTAGTCAATTTCCAAATCCGCCGATCATGATTGGTATAACTATAAAGAAAATTATGATAAAGGCATGTGCTGTAACAATGACGTTATAAATTTGGTCATCTCCTATGAAGGGGCCAGGCTGGCTGAGCTCCGTTCGGATTAATAGGCTTATGGCTGTGCCTACTATCCCGGCTCAGGCGCCGAAAATAAAATACAAGGTGCCAATGTCTTTGTGGTTAGTGGAAAAAAGTCAACGATTAATATTCACTGGTAGAATGGCCGAGTGTGATGGCAGTGGGCTGTAAACCTATTTACAGAGGTTCAAATCCTCTTTTTACCAGGCTCTGTAGTGAAATTCACGACGAACTGCAAACTCGTAGATGTACTTTAAATTGTACCTGGGCTTAATATTTAGGTAAAAACTAGCCGGTTAGAGTAATTAGCTGTTAACTAATAATTTATGGGATCGAGGCCCATTTGCCTAGTAAGGTTTTAGCTTAATAAAAGTTTACTGATTTGCATTCAGAAGATATAGGATAAACCCCTATAAACCTTATTCAAGAAATAGGAGATTGTTACTCCTGTCTAGGGCTTTGAAGGCCCTTGGCTTGAATATTAAACCTAATTTCTTTTAATAGGCCTCTTGTTTTGTAATGGCTTTTATTATGGTAGCTGCCAGGATTAGGGTGAGGGCGGCTATAGCTAGGGAGTTGATTGTAAGGTTGGTTTGTTGAATTGGTTTGCGTCATAGGCGTTGGGTGTTAGCAGTATTAGGGGGAAGTGTAGATGCGGAGTTATATCATAGTCGTAGGTAGAAGAATAGGCTTAGAAGGGAGGCTATGAGTATTGTGAATGCGACTCAGATTGCCCCTTCTGCTACGAGTTGGTCAATTGTTAGCCACTTTGGGAGGAAGCCGGCTAGTGGTGGTAGGCCTGATAGGGATAGCAGAGAGACTGTCAGTAGTAAAGAAGTGATTGGGGCTTTTTGGAAGGAGAGTAGGAGGTTATTAATGGATGTTGTTGATAGTTTTTCTAATGTGAGAAGTGTAGTGGAAATTGTAATTGAATATAGATAGAAGGCAAGGATTGTAAGCGATGGTGCGTATTTAACAATCACCAGGGTTCAAGCTATTTGGGCAATTGAGGAGAGTGCTACTAGTTTTCGGATCTGGGTCTGGTTAAGTCCAAGCCAGCCAGCAATTGTGGCGGATAGGATAGATACTGTGGAGAGGACCTCGAAGTTAATTAGCGGACTCATTAGGTACAATATAATTAGCGGGCCTAGCTTTTGTCAGGTGAGTAGGAAAATTGAGGCGGTTGGGGTTATTCCTTGAATGGTTTCAGGCACTCAGAAGTGGAATGGCACTAGTCCAATTTTAATAAAGAGGGCTAGGGCTATAATAGTTGTAAGGGTTTGGTTTGTTACTTCTGTAATTTGGCCGCCCCCGGTTGTGATATAGTTTAAGGTTCATGAGAAGATGACTAAGGCAGAAGCCGTGGCTTGTGTGAGGAAATATTTTGTGGAAGCTTCGATGGATCGTGGGTGCGATTTGTTGGCAACTAGTGGGATAACTACTAGTGTGCTAAGTTCTAGTGCTACCCACATGAGCACTAGATGGGTGGAGGACAGAAAAATGAGTGTTGTGATGGCTAGTGTGGTTAAGATGACTGGTTGGAAGATGGGCATTGGTTAGGAGAGGAAGGATTAGCCCCTCATTGTTGGGGTATGGACCCAATAGCTTCAGTTAGCTTACTCTTCTGTTAGGGGGTACTACAATGGAAGTAGGAAGAATTTTGGATTCTTTTGTGCAGGTTCAATCCCTGCTCCTCTAGGATTCGGGAGGACTTAAACCTCCATTTTCTACCTCATCAAAGTAGCCCTTTGGCGTTCAGGCACGAATCCTTGCTACTGGAAGACCGAATGTTGACACTGGGAGCGACGAGTGTCACAGGCAGATTGCCAGCGTGGCTGGCAAGAAGTTTTTTCACAGCAGGTGTATTAGTTGATCATACCGGAATCGCGGGTATGATGCTCGGATTCATAGGAATCCGATGGTTAATAGAGTTGATTTGGTTATTAGGGTGGTGGTGAATAGTGTCTGTGTTGGCAAATTTGTTGATGTGTTTAGGAATAGGATGGTGGTTAAGGTGTTTATTAGTAGAATGTTGGCGTATTCGGCTAGAAAAAACAGTGTGAACAGCCCTGCGCTGTATTCAACGTTGAACCCAGATACTAGCTCTGACTCACCTTCTGTAAGGTCGAAAGGGGCACGGTTTGTCTCTGCTAGTGTTGAGGTGTATCATATTATCAGTAGTGGTCATGTGGTTAGTGCTAAGTAGACAGGCTCTTGGGTAATAGCTAGCGCGTGTAGTGAAAATCCGCCGCTAAGGAGGACAATAGACAGAACGATGATGGCTAATGTGACTTCATAGGAGATGGTCTGGGCCACGGCTCGTAAGGCGCCTATTAGGGCGTATTTGGAGTTTGATGCTCAGCCGGACCATAGTAGTGAATAGACTGCTAAGCTGGATATGGCTAGTAAAAATAGCATGCCAAGGTTTAGATTGGCGATAGAAAATGGTACGGGTAGGGGGGCCCATATGATTAGGGATAGAATAAGGGCGGCTGCGGGGGACAAAATAAATAGGGCAGGGGTGGCGAGTAGGGGTAGTGTTAGCTCTTTAATGATAAGCTTGAGGCCGTCAGCAAATGGCTGTAGCAGCCCAAGAGGGCCCACAATATTGGGGCCTTTACGTAGTTGCATATAGCCAATGATTTTTCGTTCTAGCCCTGTCAGGAATGCGACTGCGATTAGGACTGAGATGATATAAATAAGAATGGGTGTGACTATTAAAAAGCTTATTGCTGGGTAGAGAATTTGAATCTCTGGGTAAAAGGGCTTAGGTCTTTTGCATTAAGCCAGGCTCTGCCAACCCAGCTTGCTCTTATATTGAGGCGGGGTGTGTTTGTCCTGGTTGTTAATTTAGTTGTTTTCATTAATCTTTAGGTAAGGCTTACTTTAGTGGCATGGGCCTTGCTCTTTCGGTCCTTTCGTACTAGAAAGGTTCACATTCATAGATAGAAACCGACCTGGATTGCTCCGGTCTGAACTCAGATCACGTAGGACTTTAATCGTTGAACAAACGAGCCGTTAATAGCGGTTACACCATTAGGATGTCCTGATCCAACATCGAGGTCGTAAACCCCCCTGTCGATAGGGGCTCTTGAAGGGGATTGCGCTGTTATCCCTGGAGTAGCTTAGTTCATGAATCGGCGTGTGCCGGATCTGATTGCATTTAAGCACTTTGTAGTGTTGGTCTTGGTCAGTAAGTGTAGTGTTACTGTTTTCCTGGAAAGTTTTTTTTATTTTGGGGTCGCCCCAACCGAAAACTCTAAATCAGCGTGTTAGTTGTAGTTAGTCCGCTTGGGGTAGTCTTTTACAATCTGTTGTGATTTAGGGGTTTGAAGTTTCACAGGGTCTTCTCGTCTAATGTTTGTATCCCTGCTTTTGCACAGGGAGATCAATTTCATTGGCCTTCTGCAAGAGACAGATAGATTCTCGTTTAGCCTTTCATACTGGTCCTTATTTAAAGAACAAATGATTACGCTACCTTCGCACGGTTGTAGATACCGCGGCCATTTAACTTAAAGTCATTGGGCAGGCATCACCCCCAATACTTGGTCAGCTGGGGGCTGTGTTTTTGGTAAACAGTCGGAATCTTTGTTTGCCGAGTTCCTTTTGCAGGGTTTAGCCTTTCCTGTCGCGCTCCTGTGTTGGATTAACAGTGTGTGTCCCTTATGTTTGTGGTAGATGGGTAGGGTGTTAATTACCAATAGTGTGTCATGAGTAGTGTAGGCTCGCGCTAGGAGAAGATCAAGTTTCTTATTACTAATTTTAGCATGGTCTCTTCTAATGTCTTAGTAGGGCTTGGTTGTGTTGTAGGGCTTAAATTTTGTTGTAGGTATTTTTTTAGTGCGAGCTTTGACGCTTTCGTTGTGCTGGCTGCTTTAAAGCCTACATTTAAAGTGCGAATTGGTTTTACCCTTAGGTAGAGGTTGAGTCCTGTGTTAATGGGGCTGTACCCCCATTAAATAGCTTGGAAGCTTTCTTTGTCCTTTATTGTGGTAAGTCAGAAGGCTTTCAGTAGAACTTATATTCTGTTCCCAAGCAACCAGCTATCACTGAGCTCGTTAGGCTTTTCACTTCTACTAGGCAGTCTTCCCGCTCTTTTGCCACAGAGATGGGTTGGTGCTGTATTACTTCTGCTGGCTAGTAGCTCGCTCAGGTTCGGGTGCAGGTGACTTTGGTGCTCCTTGCCACGATTATGTTTGGCTAAACCATAATGCAAAAGGTAAAAGGGTTAGTCTTTGCTGTGTTGTACTTTTGTGTTAAATTTTTATTTCATCTTTCCCTTGCGGTACTGTCTCTATTGCGCCTGCTGTCCTTTCTCTCACCGATACTTGGGCATAAAAATGTTTTGGTTTGGTGTGGTTAATTTTATTTTGGTTAATTTTTAGGGCTAGAGCGGGTTAATCAAAATGGTTTATTTAAGTAAACATGTTTCAGGTGTAAGCAGAATGCTTTGGTTTAAGCTACATTTTGATGTTCCAAGCACACCTTCCGGTACGCTTACCTTGTTACGACTTTCCTCATCTCATCGGGTTCTATGTGCGTTATGTAGCAAAATCTGGTTTAATTCGAGGAGGGTGACGGGCGGTGTGTACATATTTCGGGGCCATCTTCAATTAGGCACTCTTCTCCTAATTTACTGCTAAATCCGTCTTTGACAGTCCTGGTTTCACAGGCCTCTCCGTGACCCATTTCTATAGTGTAGAAAATGTAGCCAATCTCTGCCACCTTATCGGCTGCACCTTGACCTGACGTTCTAGCTCAGGAGCGAGTTATTGTGCTGAGTGCTTGTCCCTCATGGGCTAAGCTTGCGACGGCGGTATACAGGCTGCTTAGGGCAAAAGGTGGTTGGGTGGATCGTGTATTGTCGATTATAGGACAGGCTCCTCTAGGTGGGTTCGAAATACCGTCAAGTCCTTTGAGTTTTAAGCAAATTGCTCGTAATTCTCTGGCGAGTGTAGTGTGTAGTTAGTACACCTTTGTTGAGGGCTGGGCATAGTAGGGTATCTAATCCTAGTTTGTACCCCAGCTTTCGTGGGTTCGGGTGTGTCTTGTTGGTTAAGGCTGTGTTGATGTCGGTGTTCTTGGCAAGTTTTAGCTTTTCACGGCTTGACGGCCTTTTCGCCTTAATTTAGTAGATTTGATCCTAGCCACAATTTACGCCGCTTTTATTAACTTGGGGCTGTAGCTGTGTAACCGCGGCTGCTGGCACGGAGATTGGCCGCCCCTTAATGCCCTAACTAAATCAGGCTTTCGCCTATGGTTTAATGTTAATCACTGCTGTATCCCGTGGGGGTGTGGCCAGGGGCTAGGCGTCGTGGGCTATGGTATTAATGTGCCTGATGCCGGCTCCATGTCCCTTGGCTGGGCTGCTTGGGGTGTTCTCACTGGGGCGTAGATGCTTGCATGTGTAAGTCGAGCAGTGGCTAATAATAAGGTCAGGACTAAACCTTTG